CGTATAGGAAAGCATGAAAAAGTGCTTTTGTTGATGTGGAATAAGAAGCCTTCGTATCTTAATGCACGTATTTAATTTATTCGGGGCTATTAGAGCGGGATCCACTTTTTGGGGAATATGAGTCGAAGCAATAACAAGAATATTTCTATTGGAGCATCCTTCAGATAGATGGTTCACTAATAGACCTAGGGATAAGTAATTCGACTCATTCACATCCAGATCATGAATGTTTGGAATCCATATTATGCAAGGAGACATCGCTTTTGCTAATTCGAATTGAAGGGTGGGGCCTAGTTCCGACATCCTATCTATAGTTGGCGCATTCATCATAGTTAGCTCTTCCAGCTCCGTATCAAGGTCAGGATCCATCTCGTCACTAGCATCAATCGCGTCACTAGCAGCGTCACTAGCATCAATCTCGTCACTACCACCAACCTTTATCTCGTAATAATCCTCATCTTCATCCTCATCCATAACTTTTGGCTTGTTATCGTTCAGAAATACCGTAATGAAAGGAACATAGGAATTTGTAGCTAGGTATTTGACCAAATAGGAGCGTCCAGTTCCTATAGAACCTATCACTAAAATTCCCCTAGAGGGGGATAAGGCTAAGCGGAGCGAAAAGGGTTTTCGATGAGATGGGCAGTGCAAAGTAGTAGTCCCACACGAAGTTTGGGAATAAGTGATTGTCTGATAATGAGCAAGGAATACCCGTCTTTCTGCTAAACAGGATGGATTGAACTCATAATTCAATAGATCCTTTTTATGAATATCAACCAAGTATCGTAAGTAAATTGCTCCCGGTTCTTCAATCATTTGATAACCAGAGTCATTCTTTGATAAACGATCACTATGAGTCAGACTCAATAGAATTTGATCAATCCTTTGTTCTGTCGTTAAGGCGGAGAACTGAACCAAGAATTCTCTTTCTTCATCATCAATCAAATCACTGTTCGCGACCCAGGATTCTATTTTATCATCAACCCAATCCCCGTTCCAGTTTTTTCTTTTTCTTATCAATGAATAGATCTCTTTACTTGTATGACTTAGATGTCTCGTATTTCTCGAAAAAGTGATTCGATTGATGGGATTTGATATGAGATCGATGAGATTGATATTCAAATATATCTTCTTAGAACGGAATTGTTCCAGAGCAACTAGAAAGAGATTCTTTACCCAGAAAGAATTTGGTTCAGATGTAGGATACCTATCCAGAAGTTTTCGCAACTCAATCATAGATGATTCCATCATCAAAGATTTGACCTTTTCGAACTCTGTCTGTAACTCACTAGAGGCCCCGGAAACAAAGAGAAGCTGGGTACAAACGAGATATCCAGCAACAACAAGAAGGAAAAGGATTGAATAGAAGAACTCCCAAACACTTGGCGATCTCAGATGTGTCGATATCAATGGTGACTCATTATTTCGATGAATCATTTCTTCGGACAGAAGAACATTATGTAAACACTTATTCGAAATCTCACTTATCAGATTAAGACGCGCTTTTTTCCAAAGAATTCGCCACGATCTACCCAATCTATGCCTAATATCCCGAAAGATGAATACCAATTTTTTACTGCTACTTCGTATTATGGATACCAATTTTTGACTATTACGTAGTATCAGCCATAGTTCTGGAAAAGTATCTGAAATCGGCAATAGGTCTGAAAAAGTATCTACAAAATTATCTACAAATATCCAGTACCCTGTCAAGAACCATGGCATATATGTTTGGAATAGATTCGATTTTGAGAGAGTTGAAAGAGCCCTTTGTTGAAAGGTTCTATACATCTGCCCTTTCGCAAGGCATTTCTTTAGACAAAGACGCCGTTTTTTCCTCTTTTTGCATGGTAAATCTTTCTCAGAACATGGAGTGGGAATCAAACCCATGTTTGAATTGAGATACTGATGCAAGTTCTTCTCTTCTGAATCCGATAGATTCCTAGCTGAAAGAGGTTGACAACAAGTTCTTTCAAAATGCACTCTTTGTCCCTCTGTTAGGGGTGTTCCAGAAATGTCTGCGATCGAGAAACTAGTTCTACGGACGAAGGGATCGTATCGACTTGGAAAATGGAAAGATTTGTACAAGTTATACGTTTCGTCACCACTTTGTGGAAAATCGTTAGGTATGAATATGTTAGATACCTGTGACTCGATTGGTGAAATAGTCTCTCTCCCCCCAAAAGCATATTCGACGGGCAAAGAAAATATTTTGTTGCGAATGAACAAGATATTGAGGAATTGTCCATATGTCAAATCAGAATTATGGATATGGGCCTTTTCCACAGAAAAGGGGAATCTTGTGTTAGAATAGAAGCAGAAGTGATGTGGATTATTCAAGAATCGAAGTCGATTTGCTTTATAAAAAGAAGATATCAATGAACTTCGATGAAATGTTTTCACGGGATTCAGCCAATTGTCTTGATTGTGGAATATCATTGAGAAATAGGAATCCGCCCTATCAAAGGATTTCCCGCGATTTTTTCTTGGGTCAATCATC